ATGCAACGATGGTTATTCTCTACAAACCATAAAGACATTGGAACACTATATTTTATCTTCGGAGCTTGGGCAGGAATAGTTGGTACTTCTCTAAGATTGATTATTCGAGCAGAATTAAGACAACCAGGAAGACTAATCGGCAACGACCAAATCTATAATGTTGTAGTCACAGCTCATGCCTTCGTTATAATTTTCTTTATAGTGATACCTATTATAATCGGAGGTTTCGGAAATTGACTTGTTCCTCTTATATTAGGAGCTCCAGATATAGCTTTTCCACGTATAAACAATATAAGATTTTGATTGCTTCCCCCCTCACTCTCTCTCCTTCTTGCCAGAAGTATAGTAGAAAGAGGTGTAGGTACCGGATGGACAGTTTATCCTCCTTTAGCAGCCGCTATTGCCCATGCCGGTGCATCAGTTGACATGGGAATCTTTTCCCTTCACTTAGCTGGAGTCTCATCCATCCTAGGCGCCGTTAATTTTATAACCACAGTCATCAATATACGATCTTTCGGGATAACAATAGACCAAATACCTCTATTCGTTTGAGCTGTCTTTATTACCGCTATTCTACTCCTCCTTTCTTTGCCAGTTCTAGCCGGAGCTATTACTATACTCCTAACCGATCGTAATCTCAACACATCATTCTTTGATCCTGCCGGAGGAGGAGATCCAGTTCTTTATCAACACCTATTTTGATTCTTTGGACATCCAGAAGTTTATATTCTTATTCTCCCTGCATTTGGTATAATCTCCCATATTGTCAGTCAAGAATCAGGAAAAAAAGAATCTTTTGGAACTCTCGGTATAATTTACGCTATGTTAGCTATTGGTATTCTAGGTTTCGTAGTCTGAGCTCACCACATATTTACAGTTGGCATAGACGTCGACACACGAGCATACTTTACATCAGCAACTATAATTATTGCTATCCCCACCGGCATCAAAATCTTTAGTTGATTAAGAACTCTTCATGGTACACAGCTAAATTTTTCCCCTTCCTTGCTCTGAGCTCTAGGCTTCATTTTTCTGTTTACCGTAGGAGGACTAACCGGAGTTGTTTTAGCTAACTCCTCTATCGATATTATTCTTCATGATACATATTATGTTGTAGCCCACTTTCACTATGTTCTCTCTATGGGTGCTGTATTTGGAATTTTTGCAGGCATTGCTCACTGATTCCCTCTAATAACAGGTCTTTCTCTTAACCCTAAATGACTCAAAATACACTTCTCAGTTATGTTCGTTGGAGTAAATCTTACCTTTTTTCCTCAACATTTCTTGGGTCTAAATGGTATACCGCGGCGTTACTCTGATTACCCTGACGCCTACGCTACATGAAATATCGTTTCCTCTTTAGGTTCAATCATTTCATTCGTTGCCGCCCTAGGCTTTCTTTTAATTGTTTGGGAAGCCTTCGTAACCAACCGTCCAGTCATCTTTTCCCCCTCTCTTCCCTCATCCATTGAATGAAAGCACTCTTACCCTCCTGCTGACCACTCTTACATAGAAATTCCTCTTATTACTAACTTCTAAAATGGCAGATAGATGTATAGGATTTAAGCTCCTACTAGGAAGATATTTCTCTTCTTTTAGAACATATTCCCAATGGCAACATGAGCACACCTAGGTCTTCAGGACGGAGCCTCACCCCTTATAGAACAACTAATTTTTTTCCACGACCATATTATACTTATTCTAGTGTTAATTATCTCTTTTGTAGGTTATATTATAGGTTCCCTATTTTTTAATAAATTTATTAACCGCTACATATTAGAAAATCAACCAATTGAAATTATTTGAACTTCAGTTCCAGCTCTTATTCTTATCTTTATTGCCCTCCCATCCCTGCGTCTACTTTATCTTTTGGATGAAGTAAATTCTCCATCCCTGACTCTGAAAGCTATCGGTCACCAATGGTACTGAAGTTATGAATATTCAGACTTTCTTCATATAGAATTTGACTCATACATAATTCCAACCCAAGAACTTCAGGAATCAGAATTTCGCCTCTTAGATGTAGACAATCGCACCGTTTTACCTTTAAATACTCAAATTCGTGTTCTCATTACAGCCGCCGACGTCATCCATTCTTGGACTGTTCCTTCCTTAGGAGTTAAAGCTGACGCTATCCCTGGACGTCTTAATCAGTCAAGATTTCTTATCAATCGCCCAGGTCTATTCTTTGGTCAATGTTCGGAAATCTGTGGCGCCAACCATAGGTTTATACCTATTGTTATTGAGAGAGTTTCCATCAACTCCTTTCTAAACTGAATTTCTTTATCAGCTGAAGATTAGTTAGATGACTGAAAAGAAAGTGTAGATCTTTTAAATCTAATATAGTATTTAACGCCTACTTCTAACTAAGAAATTAGTTAAATTTATAACCTATGCTTGTCATGCATAAATTGTCCCTTAGACATCTCTTAATGCCTCAAATAGCCCCTATCTTGTGAGCCCCTCTACTCATCTTTTTTATTTTATCACTCTCTATATTCTTTCTGTTAAACTTCTTTATTAAACCTTTCGAAAAAAAAAGGCTTGTCCTTAGTGACTCAACCCCATCTTTCAAACACTGAAGATTATAACTAACCTATTTTCAATTTTTGAACCCTCTTCAAGCTTATTTAACTTCTCAACTAATTGAATCTCAACATTCTTAGGTGTTCTCTTCATTCCTTACTTATATTGAGCTTCACCCTCACGGTGATCTCTCCTCTGAAGAAAAGTCATTTCAACTCTCCATATAGAATTTAAGGCACTTTTACTTCCCTCCCATGTGGGTTCCTCCATTTTGTTCGTCTCTCTCTTCTCTCTTATTGTATTTAACAATTTTCTAGGCCTAGCCCCCTACGTATTTACCAGATCCAGCCATATAGTAATAACCCTATCACTTTCACTTCCCCTCTGAATCACTCTTATATTATTTGGATGAATTCAACACTCTAAACATATATTCGCCCATTTAGTACCCCAGGGAACACCATTCGCTTTGATACCTTTTATAGTACTAATTGAAACAGTTAGTAACGTTATTCGCCCAGGTACACTAGCTGTTCGTCTAGCTGCCAATATAATTGCTGGTCACCTTCTTCTCTCACTATTAGGGAGAACTGGACCTTCCCTCTCAGTTTCTATTCTCTCCCTTCTTATTTCTGCTCAAATTTTACTCCTGATTTTGGAGTCTGCTGTTGCAGTAATCCAATCTTATGTATTTGCTGTCCTAAGAACTCTCTACACTGGAGAAATCAACTAATGACATCGTCCCACGGCTTTCATCCCTACCACCTCGTAGACACGAGACCTTGACCTTTAACCGGCTCCATTAGGGCCATAATACTTACTACAGGACTAGTTAAATGATTTCATCAATATAACATAAACCTTCTTATTCTAAGATTTGTAACTACCGCTTTAACTATAATTCAATGATGACGAGATGTTACACGAGAAGGAACTTATCAAGGTCTTCACACTCTAACAGTAATAAAAGGTTTACGATGGGGTATAATCCTATTTATTGTATCCGAAGTTCTATTTTTTTTCTCCTTCTTCTGAGCTTTTTTCCACAGAAGACTTTCTCCAACCGTCGAAATCGGTATATTTTGGCCTCCTTTAGGAATTAAACCCTTCAACCCATTCCAAATTCCTCTTCTTAATACAACCATCCTTCTATCCTCAGGAGCCACAGTCACTTGAGCTCACCACGCAATTATAGAAGCCAACCATACCCAAGCTATTCAAAGTTTAGGTTTAACCATTGTTCTAGGATTTTACTTCACCCTCTTGCAAGCCTTTGAGTATGTTGAAGCCCCTTTTACTATCGCCGACTCTGTTTTTGGCTCAACTTTCTTTGTAGCTACAGGATTTCATGGTCTCCACGTAATTATTGGTACTACCTTCCTCTCAGTGTGTTTCTTTCGTCTCTATAAATGTCATTTCTCCTCTAAACATCATCTAGGCTTTGAGGCCGCCGCTTGATATTGACATTTTGTAGATGTAGTATGGCTCTTCCTTTACATCTTTATCTACTGGTGAGGTGGTTAATTTCCTTAGTATAAAAGTATATTTGACTTCCAATCAAAAGGTCTAGTCTCTAGAGGAAATAATTTTGTCTATACTTTTAATTTCAACCCTCACTTTCCTCATTTCTTTAATTGTTATAATAATCTCAACAATTCTAGCCAAAAAAAATCTACTTGACCGAGAAAAAAACTCCCCTTATGAATGCGGATTTGACCCTAAAGAATCCGCCCGTATTCCGTTTTCCTTACGATTTTTTTTAATCGCCGTAATCTTTTTAATTTTTGACGTAGAAATTACTCTTCTCCTCCCGATTGCTTCAACTTTAAACTTTTCAAACCTATTTGCATGATTCTCTGTCTCCCTAATTTTTCTTTTTATTCTCCTTTTCGGTCTTTACTACGAATGGTCCCAAGGAGCACTAGATTGATCCTAAGACCATAGTCAATACCTATGACGTATGAGTTGCATTCATAAAGAGTTTTCTAAACTGGTTTTATAAATTTATTAGAAAGCGAAGTATTGCATTTAGTTTCGACCTAACCCTTAGGCTTTTCAGCCTTCTAATTTGATAGAAACCAAAAAGAGGTATATCACTGTTAATGATAAAATTGAATTATTTTCCTATCAAGGAAGTGTTATGCAAGACCAAAAGCTTCTAACTTTTTGTCAAGCGGTTAAATTCCGTTTATACTTCTAGTTTTTATAGTGTAACCCCCAACATATCGCATTTTCGTTGCGAAGCTGAAACCAATTTCTAAAAACTATTTAAAGTAGCATCTACATCTCAAACGCCACAAGTTCGCATTTTTATTAAACTATTTAAATCATTTACAGGTCCTTTTACCTCTTTTGTGGCTTCAACACAATATTCTTTATAAATTATGTAAATTAAACAGACATATACAGTAATACTATTACGCCCCCTATAACGAATATTTTTATGAAGACTTTTACTCTGTTTGTTTGTAAATTATTTAAAACTCTAAACAAATAAGAAAATACATAATACAGACCTTGTCCCCCAAGATACTCATATCACCCTTTGTCTCCGATCACCTCAGTTTTGGCTCCTCCTAACAAATTTATCCTTCTAATGTTTTTAGTTCTCAAAAATGGTATAAACCATATTGATCCCGACATTGTTACAATTTCATAATATTTCAGAGACTTTAGATTTTCTCTAGTTCTTATCAAATTTAACATGTACCCCATAACACCTCCTATGAGACTAATTAAAAGAACCAAAAATTTTATAAACAATGACAGACAAATCATATAAGGCTCAGGAAAAATCAGCCAAGATAAAATGGCTCCCATAATTACAGCCCTCAATCCTAATAAAGTTATAGAACTGGTCATTAAACTGTCCTCGTCTCTCACATTCGTCAGAGAACCTAAGTTCCAGACTCCCCTAAGACTAAAGTAAATTAAACGTATTGTGTAACTTACAGTCAAACCTGTAGCTAAGACATATAAAATTAAAGAAACCGTGTTAATTCATCTTATAAATGCTACTTCCAAAATTGTATCCTTGGAGTAGAATCCGGCTAAAAAGGGAAACCCACATAAAGCTAAATTTGCTACTGTTATATAAGAAACTCTTAACGGTATATGCTCTACTAGACATCCTATAAAACGAATATCTTGGTACCCTCTGACCCTATGGATCAAAACTCCAGCGCATATAAACAGTAAAGCTTTAAACAAAGCATGTCTTAGCAAATGGAAAAAGGAAAGATCAGGGTATCCTAAAGCTAAAATCCTTAGCATTACACCCAGTTGACTTAAAGTTGATAGCGCAATAATTTTTTTTAAATCATACTCGAAGTTAGCTCCTAACCCCGCTATAAATATTGTTAGACAGGAAACAATTAACAGCATTCTTTGAATTTTTGACCCCTCCAGAGCAGGACTAAACCGAATTATTAAATAAACCCCTGCAGTCACCAAAGTTGATGAATGAACTAGGGCCGATACAGGAGTAGGGGCTGCTATAGCAGCAGGCAACCAAGCTGAAAACGGAATCTGGGCTCTCTTAGTTATAGCAGCTAGCATTGCGAGAAATTTTAACAGCACTCATCTTCTATCTTCCATATAATCTCCGTATAAGATAAAATTTCATCTCCCTAAATTTGCTATTAAACCAATGCCTAATAAAATAGCTACATCCCCAACTCGGTTAGACAATACAGTCAACATCCCCGCATTAGCAGATTTTTCATTTTGGTAAAAAATTACTAAAGCATAAGATACTAAACCAAGCCCGTCCCAACCTAAAAGAATCCTAATTAGATTAGGTCTCAACACTATTATCATCATAGAAAGAACAAATGCTAACACAAGATATATAAATCGATTAAAGTTTTTATCCCCTCTTATATAACTTCCTCTATAATATATTACTCTCCTAGAAATAAGTAAAACAAAAGATATAAATAATATAGAAACTCAGTCTAAAACCACAACATAGACAATGGACGAAGAATTTAATGATATAATTTCTCACTCAATTATCTCCGCTGTTCCTCTGAAAGCTTTCATAATAAACACAGTTACACAGACAATAGACCTTAATCCTAAAACCGTTGCCCTAACAATATGCATACGTATACATCAAACCATTGTATAGCTTATGATCTCCCAAGATCATTTTTGCTTAACATTTGTTTTAAATTCCTCTTACTAAATTGACATTTAAGATTAATAAATTCAGAGGAAGCCAATGTAAAAATAACACTAAATATTCACGAACTTTCCCCGATCTGCAAGAATACAGAGCATTAAAAAAAATACCATGTTGTCTAAGGCTATATATATATAAAGTGTAAGCAGCTCTAAAAAAAGACACAAATATTAAACCAATTATACTAATTTTCCTTCAACTTAATAAGCTGATAATAAGGCTAATCTCCCCAAATAAATTCAGAGAAGGTGGAGCTGCCATGTTTCTCACACTTAAAAGAAACCATCACAATCCCATTCTAGGCATAAATCTCAACAAACCCTTACTGATTAAAAGTCTCCGTCTGCCTACTCGCTCGTACACTATATTAGCCAAACAAAAAAGACCTGAAGAACACAGACCATGCCCTACTATAACCACCACTCTTCCCATAAGCCCTCATCAACTAAAAATTATTAGACCACATAAGACAAGTCTCATATGTACCACAGAAGAATAAGCAATTAAAGATTTTATGTCCACTTGACGTAAACACACTAAACTAATCGTCACGCCACCTAAAAGACTGATTCTTACTCATAATCAAGAAAATTTTATCCTAATCTTCTGAAACACAATCAAAATCCGGATTAAACCGTAACCTCCCAATTTTAATAATACTCCAGCTAAAATTATAGATCCCGCAACTGGTGCCTCTACATGAGCCTTGGGAAGCCATAAATGAAATATATATATAGGTAATTTTACTAAAAATGCTATTACCCTTCTAAAGTATCAAATTACATAGCCATAATTTTCGTAAAGTAAAGGCTTTCTCAATCTAATAACTAAACTACATTCCCTGCTTCTCAGATAAATTAAAGATCCTAATAAAGGCAAAGACAAAGCTAAAGTATAAAAAAGCATATAAATTCCAGCTTGGATTCGTTCAGGTTGGTATCCTCAGCCTAAAATTAAAATTAAAGTTGGAATTAATGAAGTTTCGAAACTAATATAGAACAACAAATAATTCAACGAAGAAAAAGTGACAACTAGGCTTAGAAGTAAAAACAAATTAGTTGTGATAAACATAGAGCTAAACTTCCTTTCTATATTAACTTTTCTTCTAGCAATAATAATCAGAAACATGATCCAAACACTCAAATAAACCATTAAATAAGACACATAATCTATCCCTAAACTAAATCCTAATATATACATATATATATTATGAAAATAACTCAATCCTACCAAGCTTCTTAGAACCCCTAAACCGAATTGAACTAAATTTCAGTTATTCTTAAACTTTATCAATACAATGATAGGTAAAATAAATTTTAGCATTCTAATATATTAAATCTTTTAAAATAATCATTTCCATGACTCCGAACAATTAAAACCAATAAAGATAAACGTAAAGCCCCCTCACACACCCCCAAAGTGAGAAAAAATAAACAAATATAAATTTCTCTTCCCACTCCAGATACATTTATTCCTAATAATAAAAAAATCCCTAATATCATAAATTCAAGTCTAAGAAGAGAATTTAACAAATGCTTATGGTAAGATACAAAACCTCAACCCCCGCAAAAAATCATTACTAAAGATAAAATTAATCTTACTCTAAAATTTAACATTAGTTATCTAGTTTTAATAGTTTATATTTAAAACTCTGGTCTTGTAAACCAGAAATGAAATAATTTTTCTTAAAACTCAGCACTGAAATAATTTTCTTAAAACTTCAGAGAAAAAGAATCTCTTTATCCTTAATTCCCAAAACTAAAATTTTATTAAACTATTCTCTGAAATCCTATTTTTAACGTTCCCTTTATTACTATCCCTCTCAATTTTATTTACTCAATTATCCCATCCTCTAGCCTTAGGCTTAACTTTATTAATTCAAACTACTCTTATTTCCATTACTGTAGGAATTTCCACTTATTCTTTTTGATTCTCTTATATCCTCTTCCTAGTTTTCCTAGGCGGTATATTAGTTTTATTCATTTATGTAGCTTCTATTGCCTCTAATGAAGCATTTGTCTTTTCTTCCTCTTATCTTTTGTTCATCACTTTTATCATTTTACTTTCCCTATTTGTTCTTTTTCTTGATCCTCTTATGATATTAAGAAATTCTTCACTCCCCGATTCTTCTCTCTCATTTTATTTTACACCACACTTTATTTCATGAATCTACAATACTCCATCAATGAGATTTACTATTTTTATTATCTCCTATCTTCTTCTTATGTTAGTCATTGTAGTAAAAATCGTCAATCTATTTAAAGGTCCTCTCCGCCTATCCTAGAAATTTATGACAACACCTCTACGTAAGTCTCACCCTCTGTTTAAAATTGCTAACAACGCCCTGGTTGATATACCTCTTCCAAGAAATATTTCTACATTTTGAAATTTTGGTTCTCTCCTAGGCTTATGTTTGATTATCCAAATTGCCACCGGATTATTTTTAGCTATACACTACACGGCTCACATTAACTTGGCATTCTCTAGGGTAGTTCACATCTGCCGGGACGTTAATTACGGATGACTTTTACGCTCCCTGCACGCTAATGGAGCCTCCTTTTTTTTTATCTGTCTTTACATTCATATTGGCCGAGGGATATACTTCAGCTCTTACATAAACCTCCATGCTTGAATAGTAGGAGTTGTTATTTTATTTATAATTATAGCAACAGCCTTCTTGGGTTATGTTTTACCCTGAGGTCAAATGTCCTTCTGAGGAGCTACTGTTATTACTAATTTGTTTTCAGCCATCCCATTTATTGGAACAGATCTTGTCCAATGAATCTGAGGAGGTTTCTCTGTCGACAATGCCACTCTAACACGCTTCTTCTCTTTTCATTTTATCCTCCCATTTATTGCAGCAGCCTTCTCCTTAATCCATATTCTGTTTCTTCACCAAGCAGGGGCAAATAACCCCCTAGGAATTTCAAGACAAACTGACAAAGTCCCCTTTCACCCTTACTTTACATTTAAAGACATTGTGGGATTTGTTGTTATATTAAGCATCCTTCTAGTCCTATCTCTTTTGTCTCCCTACTTACTAGGAGATCCTGACAACTTTATCCCCGCCAATCCTCTTGTAACTCCCCCTCATATTCAACCCGAATGATATTTTCTATTTGCTTACGCTATCCTACGCTCGATTCCCAATAAATTGGGTGGCGTTATCGCACTTGCAGCGTCTGTAGCAATCTTAATAATTCTCCCTTTCACACACACTTCAAAATTCCAAAGCTTAGCTTTTTATCCTCTAAATCAAATTTTATTTTGATCCTTTGTCACAGTAATCATACTTCTTACATGAATCGGAGCTCGGCCTGTTGAAGACCCTTATATTCTTGTAGGTCAAATTCTTACAATCTTATACTTTCTATTTTACATTGTCAACCCTCTCCTCTTAATCTGGTGAGATACTTTACTTAAATGGTTGCTTAGTTTAAACAAAACAGATGTTTTGAAAACATCAGATAAGAAGACTTCTCTTAACAATCGCACTCAATATACTGATTTACTTATAAGCGAAAGTGAAACAAAGCATCTTGACTCCTAAGAAAAAAATTAAATAGTTTAACGATAAAGGCAAATAACTCTTTCATGCTAAATACATCAACTTATCGTAACGGAACCGAGGTAGTGTTCCCCGCACTCAAATAAAAACAAAAGCGATTATTACTCTCTTCAAATAAAACATAACACTAAATAACCTCCCCCCTAGAAAAAGAATTACAAAAAGAACTCTTATAAAAAGAATCCTAGCATACTCTGCTATAAAAATTAAAGCAAACCCACCGGCCCCATACTCTGTATTGAAACCTGACACCAATTCTGACTCTCCCTCTGAAAAGTCAAAGGGAGTACGATTAGTTTCAGCTAAACAAGATCTTAATCAAGTTATTCTCAAAGGGAATCCTACAATAATAAATCAATGATCTGCTTGATATTTATTAAATAAATCTAAATTAAAGCCCCCAATTAACACGACAAAAGACAACAAAATTAAAGCCAACCTTACCTCGTAAGAAATAGTCTGAGCCACAGCACGAAGTCTGCCCAATAGAGAATATTTACAGTTAGAAGATCACCCTGCTACTATAGTTGAGTACACTCCTATCCTTAAACAACATAGAAAAAATAAAATTCTTAAGTCAAACCTTATTAAACCAGTTTCGTAAGGTAAAACAGCTCAAACCAGCAAGGAGACAAATAAACTAAATACAGGGCACATATAGTAAACAATAAAATTTGATACAGTAGGAACCACCTGCTCCTTGGTAAAAAGCTTTACAGCATCTGAAAAAGGTTGTAAAATTCCTATATACCCAACCTTGTTTGGCCCCTTACGAATTTGGATGTAACCTAAAATTTTTCGCTCTAACAAAGTGACGAAAGCGACACCCACCAAAACACATACAATCAAAATTAAAAAATTGATAACTTCTACAGCCATTAAAATCACAAAACAATTAGATTAATTGCTTTACTATCTATAGAATTAATCTATTTCCTAGGATCCTAAATCCCATACATCTTATCTGCCAAGACAGTACCAAGCTAAAAAGATTTTTAGCCACTTAATCCTTTCGTACTAAAATGACTCATTTATTCTTAAAAGATAGAAACTGACCTGGCTCACGCCGGTCTGAACTCAAATCACGTAAAATTTTAAAGGTCGAACAGACCTACTAATGCAACTTCTGCAATTACATAGATATTTTAATTCAACATCGAGGTCGCAAACTCTTTTTTCGATAAGAACTCTCAAAAAAAATAACGCTGTTATCCCTAAAGTAACTTAATCTTCTAATCTTATTTCAGGCTCACTTATTTTTCTTATTCACTTATAATTGTCTTAAATTCTAGTAGTTAATAAAAATTTTACCTTTGTCGCCCCAACAAAATACGTGCAATTAGTTAACTCTTATTTTTTAATTCAATTAAATAATCTAACCTATTAAGCTTTATAGGGTCTTATCGTCTTTTTAAACTATTTAAGCCTTTTCACTTAAAAGTTAAATTCAAAAATAAACATAGAGACAGTCTTCCCCTTGTCCAATCATTCATACAAGATTCCAATTAAAAAACTAACGATTATGCTACCTTTGCACGGTCAAATTACCGCGGCCCTTTAATATTTTTCAGTGGGCAGACCAGACTTTCTATACCTTCAAACAGACATGTTTTTGATAAACAGGCAGGGGAACCTTTTGCCGAGTTCCTTTATTCTTCCTTTCCTTATTTAAACCTTACTATTTACTCTAATATTTGTCTTAAACACATTTTTTTACTAATAAAACCATTATATGTGAATATTCTTTACTCTAACTCATTTTCTAATAATCAACGAAAGTTTTCACAAATCCTATTTACTCTCAATTCTAGTTAAAACACTTTATCAAAATAGCTACTTTTAAGCCTATTTTAAGTTTTTAAACTTCACTTAACTTTTCTTTAATCTAACTTATAAGAAGCTCTTCCCTCCTACATTTAACTCTAAGACTTGATCAATCTCAAAACAAAATTAAATTTTTTCTTAAAAAACCAGATATAATGAATCTCGATTAGCATTTCACCTTTAATTCCGCATTTTAAACCTATTTTCCACAAGGACCTTTATACAAAATTAGCTATATTCATTTCGGGATGTCTAAATTTTTAGTTTATATAAATTTTCCCTGATACACAAGGTACAAAACTTTAAATCTACTATTTTTCATCTACTCAACATTAACTTTCCTTTACAGTACTTGTAACCTATAGCCTTATTTATCTTCCTCGTTCGTTAAACACTACTAACTTTATTTACAATCAAATTATTTTTCTTACTCTTTTCCACTTCCTTACTTTCAACTCAGGCAAGTTACCAATATCCTCAAAGTAAATCGACTTGCACGATAATTCTTTTCAACGTAACTGAAACGCTAGACTTTTTAGCTATACTTTGTTTACTTCTAGGTACACTTTCCAGTACACCTACTATGTTACGACTTATTTCATTTATAAACGAAAGCGACGGGCGATATGTACATAGTTTAGAGCTTATTTCTTGCAGACATTCTTTATCCCCAATACAATTAAATCCTCCTTTATATAAATTTTCATTTTATAATCCGTTTAAATTAATTTATTGTAACCCATTTTAACTTATTCATAAGCTGCACCATGATCTAATTTTTCTAGATAAATTAAGTTCAATAATTCTGTCCTTTAGGAATTATCTGATAATGACGGTATACAAACTAGACTTTACAAGAATAAGTGAGATTCTTCGTGGTGTATCGATCAAAAAACAAGTTCCTCTAAAGAGATTAAACTACTGCCAAATTTTTTAATTTTTAAGAAAATAACTTCTTGCTCCTACTAGTCTGGTCGATAAAAATTTTAATTTAGAATAATAGGGTATCTAATCCTAGTTTTTTACTAAATTTATCTAGCTTCTGCTTCAGTCTTTTCTAATTATAAACTATATCCCGATTTTACCCTTTATAGTAATCTAATTTTTAATATTCGACTAACCGCTTGACTACCAACTCAAACATTTTTACTTAACCCTGAAGTTTAACCGCGAATGCTGGCACAAACATTTATCAGGTATCTATTCTATTATTAACTCATACTTTCGTATAGACTTATAATAAGCTACGCTGAGGGTTTACACTTCATAAACCTAATTTTCATTCATTTTATTCGACTAATATAAAATCAGCCCTTTTCTTACCCACTCAATAATTTTCATGCGACTTTAATAGAAATGCAAAAATTCAAGCCAAAATCAAACATTTATACCACCAAAACCAACATACTTATATTCTCTCTAATATCCAATTTCGCACTCCTTTAAGAATATTTAATAAAGACATTATATAACACTATATGTATATATATAAATGAAATAAATTATACGACTAATATATAAAAAAAAGGATTAGATAACTTGACGAATAATCTAAACAGATCCTAGATTCCAAGAGAAAATATAAAATAATTCAGTTTATCTATCTAATCTAACTTATATAACCTAAGTTCTTAACTAACAGGAACTTATAGAGAGATGTGCAAATATATCTAACTAAATGTAGTCCAATTACAATTCTGTTCGCTAAGAGGAGATTTTCATAGATCCTCTTTCCTCCCATTCTCTCTCACGGAGAAGAGGAAAAGGATCTATGAAAAGATCTCCCTATAAGTAACCCCGATATGATTTATATGAATTACTGAATATATAAATAACTTGTTGAATATCATCCAATTAGGAAAACCTCTAAAAGTAAAGCTTATATTATATATTCAAATAATTCTTGTCCCCTCCCCCTTACAGCTAAACTTTACACCACCGGTTTAAATTTTATTTTCTTAAGCTTATTCTCCTCACTTTCATGGTGTTATCCGATAAAACTTTTATATTCTTAAAATTCTATTCTTAGTAGGTCTCCTCTCTACTTTATATTTTCATTTTTCTCCCAACCTCAAGCTAAGCCAATATAGTGCCTGAATTAAAGGGTAGCTTTGATAGAGCTAATAATGTATTTTTTATACCTATATTAAACGTAATGGAATCGCACCATTTCCTAAAAGATCAAAACTTTTTATGCTCTTTACATCAACGAATAACAATTAAAAGATAAGCTAATTAAGCTAGTGGGCTCATACCCCGTAAATGAAGGTTCTAATCTTTCTCTTTTTAATGTTCTTTCCTATTTCTTCAGTGTTCTTCATTTTTACACTCCTCCTAGGATCTTTAATCTCAATCTCTTCCCCTTCTTGATTTGGAGCTTGAGTAGGACTAGAGTTAAACCTTATATCTTTCATTCCTCTAATCTCTTCTAAAGCAAACTCTTATCTTTCTGAAGCAGCCCTTAAATATTTTCTTATCCAAGCTCTGGGCTCAGCCATTCTTATCTCATCCAGATTTATATTTTCGTCATTCTTTACTTTTTCATCCACACTTATCTTCCTAGCCCTTATTCTCAAAGTGGGCAGAGCTCCTTTTCACTTCTGATTTCCTCAAGTCATAGAAGGACTTTTATGACCTCAAGCCCTTATATTATCAACAATTCAGAAGCTTGCCCCTTTGACCCTAATCTCCTACCTTTCATCTGGAATTTTCTTAAACAAACTTATTATTTTAGCTGCTTCTCTTTCTGCTCTCGTTGGAGCTCTCGGAGGATTTAATCTCAGTTCCCTCCGACGTATTATCGCTTTTTCTTCTATTAACCACTTATCATGGATAATAGTAGCAATTTCAACAAGAGATATTTTCTGGTTGCTGTATTTTTTCGTTTACTCTGCCATTGTTTTCTCAATTACAACTCTGTTCTCCAGCCTTCAAGCTTTTTCTCTCTCCAGATTAATTAAATCAAACCAAAATAAAATCTCTTTCACTCTCCTAGTTTCATTCAACTTTCTTTCCCTTTCAGGAATTCCACCATTTACAGGATTTGTTCCCAAATGACTTCTTATCCAAATTATACTAGACCTCAACCTCTTTGCTCCTCTATTTTTTCTTTTAACCTCCTCCCTAGTAACTTTATATTTTTACTTACGCATTATAATTCCTATATTTGTTTTAATTAACCCAGTACTTAATTTTAATACAAAATTTCACTCCCTCTCCATTTATTCTATCTCTATAACAATAAAAACATCATTTAACTTTCTAGGACTTTTTTTACCCCTATACTTTCTTTTTACTTAGAATTTTAAGTTATTTAAACTTGAAGCCTTCAAAGCTTTCTAAAAAAGTGTCAATCTTTTAAATTCTATAAACCCTAGTGAACCCCACATCTTTAAACTTGCAATTTAATGTTATTTATTTTATACTATAGAGTTTATAATAAAGAAGTTTTACTTGTTCTTAGATTTACAATCTAACGCCTATAACTCAGCCACTTTATC